AACAATGCGGATATTATTTGAAAATAAGTAGTTCAGATAGAATCGAACTTTCGGTTGATCCAGGTACTTGGGATCCGATGGATGACGGCATGGTTTCTCTGGATCCCATTGAATTTCATTCAGAAGAGGAACCTTATAAAGATCGTATTGATTCTTATCAAAAAAAAACAGGATTAACCGAGGCTGTTCAAACAGGTACAGGTCAACTAAACGGGATTCCCGTCGCAATTGGGGTTATGGATTTTCAGTTTATGGGGGGTAGTATGGGATCCGTAGTAGGCGAGAAAATCACCCGTTTGATCGAGTATGCTACCAATAAACTTTTACCTCTTATTCTAGTGTGTGCTTCCGGAGGGGCACGCATGCAAGAAGGAAGTTTGAGCTTGATGCAAATGGCTAAAATATCTTCTGCTTTATATGATTATCAATCAAATAAAAAGTTATTCTATGTATCAATTCTTACATCTCCTACTACTGGTGGAGTAACAGCTAGTTTTGGTATGTTGGGGGATATCATTATTGCCGAACCTAATGCCTATATTGCATTTGCGGGTAAAAGAGTAATTGAACAAACATTGAATAAGACAGTACCTGAAGGTTCACAAGCGGCTGAATATTTATTCCATAAGGGCTTATTCGATCCAATCGTACCACGTAACCCTTTAAAAGGTGTTCTGAGTGAGCTATTTCAGCTACACGCCTTTTTTCCTTTCAATAAAAATTCAATCAAGTAGAGTCTCGAGTTCAACTTTTTTTTTGTGGCGAATAACTAGTTAGTTAGTTTATCAGAATCAAAATAAAAAAACCGAAAAAATGAATTTTTATTTGGTGACATAAGATTTAATTGTAGAAAGAATCATGCGGATAATTGTTTTTTTTTACCGATATTGCTGATTAGTAATATCGGTAAAAAAACAACAAAGCGAATTCTTCCTTCGAATTAGGAGGCAAGGCAAATAAAACGAATTTCGTGTTCTGTTCGCCTCTTCTATATGTATATATTTCAAATATAGAAAATATAGAATCTTGCATCTTTCTATATCTCCCAAGAAGTCCCCTTTTTATAAGAATTTCTGCTCTTGGGTCGGATTCTAACAAATCTTTCGGGGATTTTTAAATTTTTAAGAAACTCTTTTTTTATTAAAAAAGAAATTAGAAGAAGAAGATAAGAACAATATAAGAATAAAAATAAAAGAAGTAAGAATAATAAAGAAAGTGGATTATCATACATGCATCTATTTCATGTAGAAAGATGAATAAGTTCGTTTATTTAGTTCGACATTGCTTGCACTTATTATATATACTCACTTCGATATACTTAGTATACTAATATACGAATTATAATATGAATTATAATTATTATAAGATATCCTTATAACAATAACAGGTACAAATATTAAATCGAGGTACCCCATTCTATGACAATTCTCAACAACTTACCCTCCTTTTTTGTGCCTTTAGTGGGCCTAGTATTTCCGGCAATTGCAATGGCCTCTTTATCTCTTCATGTTCAAAAAAAAAAGATTTTTTAAATCTGATGTGGTCAAATCTCATCTAGTTTTTTTTTCAAGACTTAGCGAACAAGGATATCCATTTAGTAGAATATTGTATAAGAATAACAGGTGGCTTTCTCCGAACATAAATGAAAAAGATCTTATACATGCGTAAACATGATATATGGACAGACGAATTCTAGCAATTAAAAAAAAAGGCTGGGATCCGAACTCATGTCTGAAATTAAAGTCAATCTATCCATATGTATGTAGCTATTGATAGGGAATCATATGAAGGGGATGCTTTTATTTTATTATATCTAACCAATTCGATTAATTACTACTAAAAGTTCACATCAGAATAGTACTAGTTGATGAGAGTTACTTCGGAAAAAAAAGTAAAGTGAAACTTTTTTTTGTTATTCCATAAAATGCAACTGGATCTACTATGTATGAGTTGGCGATCAGAATATATATGGATAGAATTTATAGCAGGATCTCGCAAAACAAGTAATTTCTGCTGGGCGTTTATCCTTTTTTTAGGTTCATTAGGATTCTTTTTCGTTGGAATTTCTAGTTATCTTGATAAGAATTTGATATCCTTCTTTCCGTCTCAACAAATCCTTTTTTTCCCACAAGGGATCGTAATGTCTTTCTATGGGATCGCGGGTCTCTTTATTAGTTCCTATTTGTGGTGCACAATTACATGGAATGTAGGTAGCGGTTATGATCAATTTGATAGAAAAGAAGGAATAGTGCGCATTTTTCGTTGGGGATTTCCTGGAAAAAATCGCCGCATCTTTTTACGATTCCTTATGAAAGATATTCAGTCCATCAGAATAGAAGTAAAAGAGGGTATTTATGCTCGTCGTGTCCTTTATATGGAAATAAGAGGCCTGGGAGACGTTCCCTTGACTCGTACTGATGAGAATTTGACTCCACGGGAAATTGAGCAAAAGGCTGCGGAATTGGCCTATTTCTTGCGTGTACCAATTGAAGTATTTTGAAAAAATTGAAAAAAGAAACTGCAAAATAAATGCTTTCTCAGCAAGAGGAAAACCCCTAAGAATCCTTTTTTTTCTATAAGCATAACTTACTCAATTAAAGTTTCTTCAGAACGCCTCGTGGGGCCAAAGCAAGGCAAACGTGTACGTGGCGGCCATAAGCCATAATATAAAACAAAACCTTTTTTGTTTTTGTCTGTCAATTTTTTTTTTTCGAAATATTTGATATTTTCTTTTTTAATAAACAGGAAGTTCTTTCATTTCGAAATCCGAAAAATATTCATTATTGGAATCTTTATTTGAATCTTTCGGGCATTCATCAAAGGGGAGTAATTACTTCGAATATTTAATCAATTAAGATATCTGGAAACAATCTATTTTTTTATTATTTCTTCATTTGAATTCGAACCTGAAGTGGATTCTTCTTCTATTTCTGTATTTTTTCTACACTAGATTAAAGGACTAACCTCTGAATCACAACTAAAAAACGGGGGCTCGATTAATAAATTAATAATTAATAGGTGCGATACCTTATAATAGAACTTATGCTTGATAGAAATATTAGATCGCATAGAGTCAACGAATGAGGTGACAATTCACAGATGAAAAAATGACAAAAAAGAGCGCATCTATTCCCCTTCGATACCTTTCATTTATAGTATTTGTAGTCTTTTTGCCCCGGTGGATCACTCTCTCATTTAATAAAAGTCTAGAATCTTGGGTTACTAATTGGTGGAATACTAGGCAATCCGAAACCTTTTTGAACGATATTCAAGAAAAGAGTATTCTAGAAAAATTCATAGAATTAGAGGAGCTATTTCTCTTGGATGAAATGGTAAAGGAATTCCCGGAAAGACATCTACAAAAGTTTCGTATGGGGCTCCACAAAGAAACAATCCAATTGATCAAGATACACGATGAGGATCATATCCATACAATTTTGCACTTCTCGACAAATCTAATCTGTTTCGTTATTCTAAGTGCTTATTCTATTCTGGGTAATGAAGAACTTGTTTTTCTTAATTCTTGGGTTCAAGAATTCCTATATAATTTAAGCGACACAATAAAAGCCTTTTCCATTCTTTTAGTAACTGATTTATGTATCGGATTCCATTCGCCCCACGGTTGGGAACTAATGATTGGCTATGTCTATAACGATTTTGGATTTTTTCATAATGATCAAATTATATCTGGTCTTGTTTCCACTTTTCCAGTCATTCTAGATACAATTTTCAAATATTGGATTTTCCTTTATTTAAATCGTGTATCTCCGTCACTTGTAGTGATTTATCATTCAATGAATGACTGAAAAACGAGTCAATTAGAATGTTTCTTACTTTGTACCTAAGCAAAGCATTCCAGGTCGTACTTACCTTACTCTTTCTACCCATTCAGAGGATTCCTCCTATATTCCAGTAAAATTATTTCAGTAAATAGCAAAATCGTGGATAGGGAACTATACTAGCGACCTACCCAATTTTATTGTAGAAATTTTCGGGATCAACGATTGGACCATGCAAATTAGAAATACTTTTTCTTCGATAAAGGAAGAGATTACTCGATTCATTTCCGTATCACTCATGATATATATAATAACTCGGGCCTCCATTTCAAATGCATATCCCATTTTTGCGCAGCAGGGTTTTGAAAATCCACGAGAAGCCACTGGTCGTATTGTATGCGCCAATTGCCATTTAGCTAATAAACCTGTGGATATTGAGGTTCCGCAAGCGGTACTTCCTGATACTGTGTTTGAAGCAGTTGTTAGAATTCCTTATGATATGCAACTGAAACAAGTTCTTGCTAATGGTAAAAAGGGGGGGTTGAATGTAGGGGCCGTTCTTATTTTACCGGAAGGGTTTGAATTAGCCCCCCCCAGTCGTATTTCTCCTGAGATGAAAGAAAAGATAGGCAATCTATCTTTTCAGAATTACGGCCCCACTAAAAAAAATATTCTTGTGATAGGGCCTGTTCCTGGTAAGAAATATAGTGAAATCGCTTTTCCTATTCTTTCCCCGGATCCCGCGACTAATAAAGATGTTCACTTCTTAAAATACCCAATATACGTAGGTGGTAACAGGGGAAGGGGCCAGATTTATCCCGACGGGACAAAAAGTAACAATACGGTTTATAATGCTACAGCAGCGGGTATAGTAAGCAAAATCATACGAAAAGAAAAAGGGGGGTACGAAATAACCATAACGGATGCATTGGATGGACGCCAAGCGGTTGATATTATCCCTCCAGGACCAGAACTTAGTGTTTCAGAGGGCGAATCTATCAAACTCGATCAACCATTAACAAGTAATCCTAATGTGGGTGGATTTGGTCAGGGAGATGCAGAAATAGTACTTCAAGATCCACTACGTGTCCAAGGCCTTTTGTTCTTTTTGGCATCTGTTGTTTTGGCACAAATCTTTTTAGTTCTTAAAAAGAAACAGTTTGAGAAGGTTCAATTGTCCGAAATGAATTTCTAGATCCGCAAATTTATCAACATCAGGTT